GGTTCATTATTATGGGGTATGGGTTTTATTTACCTTAGTGCTTTGGTGTAGTTTATGCTCTTCTATAATTCAATAGAATCGAACTATTGAAACTATAAACTTCAACCCTCTAGTTATTGATAGAACTATAAAAGATTTCTTTATTTTTTTCATAAAAGATTTATCATTTATATTTATATTATTTCCTAAAAGTGAAAAAATGTATTTTACCAATGAACAAAAAATAAGACCCCTTTTTATTACTCAAAACTTGCACATTAATTCGGACAAAAAATTCCAGGCTTTTGTCGGTTGGGTTGAAAGAGACATATATATGGGAAATTTATATATTCTAATAGATTAATTCAGATAAATTCAGATAAATAAGAAGTCAGAAAGTTACACAAAAAATTTTCAAAATAAATGAATAAATTAATTTCAACGATGTATTAATTTTAACTAAAGATCTCTTTTTTACCCTTCTTCAATATATATATACATATATATATATTTATAGAAAAACGTCGATTATTGTAATTGTGACAAATAGGTTGATGGGGAAAAAAGACTCCCCATCTCCAAAACAAGAAAATATACTAACAAAGGCTCAAGTTTTGTATCTCGTCTTTATTCTTTTTTAAAAAACTTTTTATAATTTACTAACCCCTAAACCGAAGAATTATTATTATAATTATACATATCCTAATAGCGAAGCGAGTTCTAGTTCATATTGATTAGCCACAAACAATAGGTTTGTTGATTTCCTATTAAGAATGAAATGGGGGCCCATTTTTCTATTCGGATTATTCCAATGTTTTATTTTATGACTTTTTTTGTCGCACAAAAAAACTTTTTGAGTTTCCGGTAGAAAGAGATTTACCTAATGACAACGCTTTTAAGGCTGCCCAATATCCCTTCCCCTTCCAAATATTTTTACGAATACGCTTTTTTGATATAGAAGTACGTTTTTTTGGAACTGCCATTTAAAAATTAAGAGGTTACTCGTTATTATAGTTGGATGTGAAAGACATCTATTGGTCAAAACGAATATATTCATTATCTAGTTATTTTCTAGATAATAATTAGATAAGATAATATATATTATCTAGAGAAAACAAAAAAAAAATATATATATATATATAGATAAAAAATATGCGAAAATCGTACAAAATCTTACTATAAAATCTTACTATAAAAATATAATTTAATTTTTTTTCTACATAAAATATACCGAAGGATTTAAGAACCCTTTAAGAACCCATTGTCTAATGAAAAGCCTAATGAAAACTTTAATTTTTTCTATTAATCTATTAATTGGTCAAACTTGAGTAAAGAATACTTCGAAATTCCATTTTAAAATTCGAATCAAACTAGTAATTAAAGTAATGAATCTGTTAAAAGATACACGTTTTGTTAAAAAAAATCTTCGTTATTTTTTTATTAAATTTGATTTTATTTTACCCCCTTTTTTGATAAATATAAAAATAAATCTTATAGAAAATAGAAAATGTTAGATATTATAGCGTTTCCTATAAATGTTTTTTTATTGAAACGGAAACTAATCAACCAGTTTCATACTGAAACTAGTTAATGATTTGGAACAAACTGACTAAAAAGCGAGATTCGTACAAAAATTGTACCTTAGTTAATCCTATGATTCATATCGATTCATATCAGATTTATTTTTAGTGTAATTTTTTATCATTACTTTATGAATATAAAGTGATTTAATAATAATGAAATTTTGTATTTTCGTTATTTTAAGAAAAATCTTAGTTAATAACTAAATTTGCTTTTTATGAGCAAGTAGGTCATATCATTTGCCCAATTGTAACTTCTTTATTTTAATATTTAAAGTATTTTGGAAAGACCCAGATAATATATAAAATTCGAAAAATATCTTTAAGTTAGTACATCTCTTGATTTTTTTATTGACCCCTTTTGTTTTGAAATTGAAAGGGGGTAGGATCCGGTAAATCGGAAACAATCAATTAAGAATAAAAAAACTTTTTATGGAACAGACATATCAATATTCGTGGATAATACCTTTCCTTCCACTTCCAGTTCCTATGTTAATAGGAGCGGGACTTCTTCTTTTTCCGTCGGCAACAAAAAGTCTTCGCCGTATGTGGGCTTTTCAAAGTGTTTTTTTGTTAAGTATAGTCATGATTTTTTCGATCAATCTGTTTATTCAGCAAATAAATGGCAGTTCTATCTATCAATATGTATGGTCTTGGATCATTAATAATGATTTTTCTTTAGAATTCGGTTACTTGATCGACCCGCTTACTTCTATTATGTCAATATTAATCACTACTATTGGAATTATGGTTCTTATTTATAGTGATAATTATATGTCGTATGATCAAGGATATTTGAGATTTTTTGCTTATATGAGTTTTTTCAGTACTTCTATGTTAGGATTAGTTACTAGTTCTAATTTGATACAAATTTATATTTTTTGGGAATTGGTAGGAATGTGTTCATATCTATTAATAGGGTTTTGGTTCACACGGCCTGTTGCTGCAAATGCTTGCCAAAAGGCATTTGTAACTAATCGTGTTGGGGATTTTGGTTTATTATTAGGAATTTTAGGTTTTTATTGGATAACAGGGAGTTTCGAATTTCGAGATTTATTCAAAATATTCAATAACTTGATTTCTAATAATCATAATGAAGTCAATTTTTTATTTGTTACTTTCTGTGCCGTTCTATTATTTGCCGGTGCGGTTGCTAAATCTGCACAATTTCCCCTTCATGTATGGTTACCGGATGCCATGGAGGGGCCTACTCCTATTTCGGCTCTTATACATGCTGCTACTATGGTAGCTGCGGGCATTTTTCTTGTAGCTCGGCTTATTCCTCTTTTCATAGTCATCCCTCACATAATGAATTTCATATCTTTGGTAGGAGTAATAACAATATTATTCGGGGCTACTTTTGCCCTTGCTCAAAAAGACATTAAGAGAGGTTTAGCCTATTCCACAATGTCTCAATTGGGTTATATGATGTTAGCTCTAGGTATGGGGTCTTATCGAAGTGCTTTATTTCATTTGATTACTCATGCTTATTCGAAAGCATTATTATTTTTAGGATCCGGATCCGTTATTCATTCAATGGAAACTCTTGTTGGATATTCTCCAAATAAAAGCCAGAATATGGTTTATATGGGGGGTTTAACAAAACATATCCCAATTACCAAAACCGCTTTTTTATTAGGTACACTTTCTCTTTGTGGTATTCCGCCTCTTGCTTGTTTTTGGTCCAAAGATGAAATTCTTAATGATACTTGGTTGTATTCACCAATTTTCGCAATAATAGCTTGGTTTACAGCGGGATTAACCGCATTTTATATGTTTCGAATCTATTTACTTACTTTTGAAGGACATTTAAACGTTCATTTTCAAAATTATAGTGGCAAAAAGAATACTCCCTTCTATTCAATATCTCTATGGGGTAAAGAAGATTCAAAAAGAATTAACAAAAATTTTCGTTTATTAACGTTATTAACAATTAAAAATCATGATATTTTTTCTTTTTTTTCAAAAAAAACGTATCTAATTGATCAGAATGCAAGAAACATCACACAACCTTTTATTACTATTACCCGTTTTGTAAATAAGAAGTTTTTTTCGTATCCTTATGAATCGGATAATACTATGTTATTTCCTATACTTGTATTGGTTCTATTTACGTTGTTCGTTGGATCCCTAGGAATTCCTTTCAACCAAGAAGGATTGTATTTGGACATATTATCAAAATGGTTAACTCCGTCTATAAACCTTTTACATCAAAATTTGAATAATTCAATAGATTGGTATGAATTTTTGAAAGATGCTATTTTTTCAGTTAGTATAGCTCTTTTTGGAATATTTATAGCCTTTTTTTTATATAAACCTGTTTATTCATCTTTGCAAAATTGGGACTTAATTAACTCTTTTGTTAAAACAGGTCCTAAAAGAATTCTTTTGGACAAAATAATAAATGGTATATATGATTGGTCATATAATCGTGGTTACATAGATGCTTTTTATGCAAGATTCTTTATTGGGGGAATAAGAGGATTGGCCAAGTTAACTTCTTTTTTTGATAGACGCGTAATTGATGGAATTACTAATGGAGTTGGTGTTTTGAGTTTCTTTGTAGGCGAAGGTATCAAATCTGTAGGTAGTGGGCGCATCTCTTCTTATCTTTTCTTGTATTTCTTTTTTGTAGCAATCCTTTTATTAATTTACTACTTTTTTTATTTATATCTATAGTTTTTTTATATATCTAGTTTATTTATATCTATAAGTCTATAAGACAGGAATTCCAATTCGGTAATAAGTTTGTATGACCATCTAGGGACTTTTTTACTGATTTCTTTTATTACAAATTTTTGTTTTGTTTTTTGACCATTAGGGCTAGTTAGAATTGTATTCAATAAAAATTTGTAAAATTTGGCTCTTTTTTCTGAACCAATCCTTCCTTGTTCTTTTTCTGAAAATAAAGAGAGGCCCTTCCAATTTAAACTCGATCCCGATTCTCTATCAAATTTACTGATTAAAGTAAATAAATGACGATTTTCCGTTGAAAAAGTTTTTTTATCAAATCGGTCTATTTTCTGTTCAACCTCTTGGTAATCAGTATCAGGAAGAAGGAGACTATGAATCTTATTAATTTCCATTGTCTCTATGAAATTTTCTAACGAAATTTTATTTATGATTGAAGGTGAAATTTTTTTTTTGATTGTTCCCCGATATAACCCATTCAAAACGGGATCATACATTTTAGGCAAGTAATATTTTCTAGTCTTATCATTACACAATCTAGTACTTTTTTCGAGTATATCTAGAGAAAAAAATCCCGTATCTAGAGCCTCAATTCTATTTAAAAACTCGTTGTTTAAGTTGTTATTTTTGTGTTGGTTAGTATAAACCCAATGATTGTACAGTTCATCCGAAGAGAGTTTTTCTAGTGTGGGCAGGGACATCCTTCTTTGTATCATTTCTCCAAAAGTTGACAAGCTAGGCGGATACGTA